AATCCCCCTCGTTTTGCCATTGGACTTCCCAGTCAAATTCGTCATAACACTCATAACGATCAACCTTACGAAGATCCCATTGGATTCCGGAAGCCCGCAGCATGGGTCCTGATAAACCCCAATTTATTGCTTCCTCTTCACTAACAACGCCTACTCCTTCAACTCGTTCTAAAAAAATAGGATTCCGCGTAATAAGCTTTTTATATTCAGCAACCTCCCTTAAAAAGTAATCGCAAAAATCTAAACATTTATCTATCCAGCCATGAGGTAGATCAGCGGCTATTCCTCCAATACGAAAATAATTATGCATCATTCGCATACCGGTGGCAGCTTCGAATAGATCATATATTAATTCTCTTTCTCGAAAAATATAGAAGAAGGGCGTCTGTGCACCAATATCTGCCATAAAGGGTCCAAGCCATAACAAATGAGAAGCTATACGACTCAACTCCAACATAATTACTCTAATATAGCTAGCTCTTTTTGGTACTTGAATATTTCCCAACCGCTCTGGTGCATTTACAGTTATTGCTTCTGTAAACATAGTAGCTAAATAATCCCAACGTGTTACATAAGGCAAATATTGTATAATTGTTCGGTTTTCTGCAATTTTTTCCATTCCTCTGTGTAAATAACCCAATATTGGTTCACAGTCGATAACATCTTCACCGTCTAGAGTAAGGATGAGCCGAAGAACACCATGCATTGATGGGTGGTGAGGACCCATATTGACTATCATGAGGTCCTTTCTTGTAGCTGGTGCAGTCATAAAATTTTTCCCGATTCATTCTTCCATGAATTGCTGAAAATAAAAAGAGGATCATCAAAAGCAAACGAATTTTTCAAATTAACGAGTTTTAATCTCTCTAATATTCAACTGACCTATTAATTCTTTATAACGTACTCTATTTTTTTTTGATAAATAAGCTAGGAGTCGTTGGCGCTTTCCTAAAATTTTTCGCAGACCTTTCTGAGATAAATAGTCTTTTTTGTGCAATTCCAAATGGGAAGTAAGCTTTCGTATCTTATTAGTAAAACAGAATACTTGGAATTCAACAGACCCCGGGTTTTCTTCTTTTTCTTTTTGGGAAATCACTGAAATGAATGAATTTTTTACCATAAAAAAATCCCCCTTTTTTTTTTACAAATATGAATTTTACCGATCAGTAATAATAATATGAGTTAGTTTAATTTGGTATACACAATAAACTTATTGTTTATGGAATTCTATATCTAATTCTATATCTAATTTTATTAAAAAATAAAGTTAAATAATAAAGAATCAATCCAATTAAACTTGCATTCGGATAAGCATACAAAACATTAGTATCAGATATTAGACGAAAATATAAGACAAGTTATATGTGCATTTGTTTGCTTTCATATATCAGATATGGTACAGATATAAAGTTTCATTAATCACTTTTCAATTATGGGGTACATGCGTATTCTTAACAGACTAAAACGACTTCCATTATTTGTATCAAACCAATAGCGATTCATACAAGCTAAATCTTCTAATCGATAATTGGGCCAAAGAAAGAATTTACTTAATTGATGTCTATCAAGATCTTTATTTTCAGTCAAAAATGGACGCGAACTTTTTAAATTATTCCCAAGTATATTTTTATCCATACCTTGACTATTTTTTGACTGGAAACAAATTAGAATTCTCAATTCTCTACGACGTCGAGATGCTAAAATATTTTCAGGGAAAAGCAAATACGAATTATTATTTCCAGTTAGATTACTTCGAATGGATTTCTCAAAATCCTCCTTATCGGCATATCTTTGCTCTCCGTATCTTTGATTAGTACGATGCTTACTCTTATGAACTAATGAAATATTTATGGTTTGATGGATAATAAACTGACCTGATTTTTTTACAGACAGACGAAGAGGTTCAATAATCAATCTCCCCCTTTTCATCAATTCTGTAAGAGTTAAATTCTTTTGAATCAGCATTATATCAAGATTCATTTCTCGCCTTTGAATAGAGGATAGGATTATTTTTTTTGGATTTCTCAGTCTAAGCAGAAGACAATATACTTTGATATTATTGATCATCCTTTGATTCAAAGCACCATCCCATCTTAATTGAAAAAGTAAATATCTTTTTAGGAATAAATCTAGTTCTGCTTCCGTATTGCTCTTGTATTGTTTTTTCCTTTGTAGTTTTTTCATGTCTGATTCCGAATAAGTTTCCGAAATACTCTTTTCTTGGTTTAAGAGAACAGATACAACATTTTCTTGGTTTTGCATAGTTGATCTAAGATCTCTTTTATTTGCAATTTTTTTTTCTTTTTTTTTTTTGAATTCAAAATATTTTTTTTTGTTTGGCGGTATAATTCCTTTTTGTTTTCTATTCATGTTTTGAGTTTCACTAAGACTTTCATTTCTATTAAAATGAAAAAAAAGGAACTTGCTTGGTATAAACCAGGGTTTCATTTTATATGCATTATAAAATAGACAAAATTCTGGGAAGAACCAAACTTCTAGACTCGATATAGGATGACTTAGTATTTCTGTATTCATTCCCATCCAATCCCATTTGTTTTTTTGATTGGATGAATTGTTTTCTTCATCTTTATGAAACAGAAAATAAAAAAGATCTTTTTTATCAATTTTATCAATTATTTTATAATTCAGAGCCTCGGTCTGAATATTTTGATTTCTGTTGGTATTGACTTTGACCCAAGCTTCAATATCCATTTTTTTTCTAAAACAAAAATGTAGAATTTTCCAATCAAAATATTTTCGATCCGTATTTTTTTCCATATATGGAATAGCGCTTTTTCCTAAAAATATTTTGATAGGGATATAGGTGAATCTAGCAAAATTTTTTCTTGTTTGTGTATTGTAATTATAAGAATTCTTTTGAGTTTTATTGACTTGGAATGGTGATCTATAAATAGATGGGTCTTCCGTATTTTCATAATTAATAGATCTATAAGATAAAAGATTATATCTATAGTATTTTTGAAAATTATCTTTCTGATTTGGTAATAAATATACTTCGTAATCACTTTGTTTTTTATAATAACTTAATTGTTCTTTTTCATATGACTCTGATGTGTTTACATTTTTATCTTGAATTATACGCCACTTTTGTGCTATTAATTTAGACCATTTTAGCGGAGATAAATGATATTGATAATAACCTCTTAACCAGCCTTTCCATTGATTTTTTTTCGAGTTCGGGAGTTTCTTATCTTTGAATTTAGAATCAAGTATTCCTTGTCTGCTCAAATAATTTTTTATTGAAGTTTTAAGAAAAAAAGATGTTCCATGATATTCAAGAATAGATATTAATTTAAACAAGTTAAGAACTTGGACTTGTGATAATTTGTAAAATACATATGCTTGTGAAAAAGAGAGTAATTCAGCAAAATTAGGTGAATTATTCTTACTAATATTATAAAAGGGCTTTTGTATATTTTGTATAGTTGAAAGAAAGTCAATTGTATTTTGATTAATTTTATTACTTTTTTCGTTATTTTTTTTAGTATTTAAAATAGTTTTATCAATAATAGTTTTTGTTGATTCAATAAAAATTTTTCTATGGATTCTGGGAATATTAATCATAGATAGAAGGATATTTATATATATCTTTTGAATAAAAAACTTCAAAAAAAAATCAAATTTACGGATTATTCTAGCAATACGTCTTTTTAATATTTGCCGAATTATTTTTGTTAATTCGAATCTTTTATCATTATAACTATGTTTATTAGTATTAAGACTAACATTTATTCCTGGAATCACTTTTTTTTTCTCTTTTTTAATTTTTTCCATTTTTTTTCTAATTGTACTTGTTCTATCAGTTAGACCCTTCATTTTTTTTTCTGTCAGTAAAAAACTTGTCCAATTTCTAGATGTAAGGTGATTCATGGATTCATTAATTAGTGGATTCCCCATTATCGAATCTTTTTTAATTTCGTCTAATTTATCTACTTCTTTCAATCTACTAAATATAACTAGGATTTTATTTATTTTTGAAATTTCTTTTATTATTCTTTTTAAAAATAGAATATTTTTTATAAACCATTTTTTTGTTTTTTTTGAAATAGTTAGAAAGAATCTTGTTCTTTCTTTTAAAATTTGTAAAATGAAAAGGTATTTTTTTTTTAAATTTCCAAGTTTTTTTTCGAGTTTATTTAAAATAGGTTCAAAAAAGGAAGGACCTTTTCGGGGAGAACCAAAGGGAAATTCCGTTTCCATTCCCCAAACTGTTAAAAAACAAAAATCATCCTTTTGACCTTTCTTTTTCATTCGATCTAGATAAGAATACTTTAGTTTAGATCCATGCCAAGGTTTTAGACAGAAAGGAAACAGGATTTTTATCTGAATGCCATCTAGTAACCAATTTTGTGGAAATTCTCTTTCTGATAATTGAACACCATTATAGGTGCATTTAATATGTATTTCTCTATTCCATTCCTTTAAATCTTCAGACCATTCAGGAAATTGCAATAGTAGCATACGGCCAATATTTTTAGCTATTATTAATGAAGGTAATAGAATATATTTTCTAAGAGTCGATTGAGTTATTAACATTAAACCTCTTATTATTTGCGCAAATGGGATCGTATCCCAAGCTTCTGCTATTTCTATTCGTGCTTTCTCCTTTCTTTTGTTCTCTTCTTTTTTGTCCGTCTCTTTTTTTTTTTCCTCTTTTCTCTCTTCTTCTGTATAATCTGCAATTTGTAGTTCTGCTTCTGCTCCCTCTCTCATCCATTTTCGAAAAATTAGTTTCATTAGTCCTGAGGTGTCAAAAGAAAAAAGACTCAGTTTGTCTATTCTGTTCAAAAAGAGGAGCGAATGCACATTTGCTTGAAAGAGTTCCCAAATAACTGTTTTACGCCTTTGTGCTCGCATAGAACCTTTTATTATGTCTCTACGAAAATCTGATTGTTGTGAATAGCGTATTAAAGCTACTTCGTCTGTTTGATCAGTATTCTTAGTATCTGTATTAGTAGTATCACTATTTTGCCTAGTAT